TGCTATGTGGATAAAATGTCTATATAATTAATATCTATATATACTATATACATAAGCTCATACATATTACATGCAGTAGATTCCTAGCAGTTGATTGGTGGTTGATGGTTCAGTCTCGAATAATAATAAGAAAATGGATTTACCTTGCAAGTCTAGGGTAAAGTGCAATGAATTATTTCAAGACCGAACCTAATTTCTTTTCTTGAATGAGTTTCTTCCCAACAGAATAAAGTTCACTTACATGTACACTTACTAATTCGATAGAAACAGAAATTTCAAGATATTTCGGCGAATCGTGTGATGAAGAGATTCGACTTGTCTTGTTCTCTGATTCTCTGAACAAAATAAAAAGCATTTTTGAAACTTTATTTTCTGGATCCCGATTCCTAAATTTATTGTTTCTGAATTTGCTGTTTTAGTATTTTTAATATGATATAAGAATATCTTATTTATTATTATTAGTTTCTTTAGATTAGACTAAATATTAGAGATTTCTAGACTCGATATACATAATACATAATATAGAATATAGAATAGTTCTATATGGAATATAGACTGAAGAGTTGGAATAGAGAGCAAAGAATGGCGATTAGAATGAATGATTCCTCAGCGACGAATCACCCCAAAATTCTCTACACCTTAATATTAGTATTGACAATTTTAAAAAACTGATCATACTATGATCATAGTATGATGGCGGTTGGACAAGCGGGCCCCCATCGTCTAGTGGTTCAGGACATCTCTCTTTCAAGGAGGCAGCGGGGATTCGACTTCCCCTGGGGGTAGGGTACTACGAAAGAAAGTGAATCGTGGATTACCCATAAGTTTAAAAGCGATTCGTCTTGGGTCGATGCCCGAGCGGTTAATGGGGACGGACTGTAAATTCGTTGGCAATATGCCTACGCTGGTTCAAATCCAGCTCGGCCCAACAATTCGCCAATCTATCACGAGAGATTATAACCCTTTTGCCCTTCATAAATACCCAATACGGAGATAAAAAAGACGCAAAATCTTTGCTAGATCCCCTATTTCATTGGGTATTTCCTTGGGATTGTAGTTCAATTGGTCAGAGCACCGCCCTGTCAAGGCGGAAGCTGCGGGTTCGAGCCCCGTCAGTCCCGGCGGCTCCAATAAAAATACATCAATCAATTCATCTCCCCCCTTGTATGACTACGAAAGGGGGCCGGGGGCAAAATGCTATTCCCAAACTAAAAAAGGGATCCTTATTTGACTTTTCTTTCCCTGAAAAGGAGCGTATTAGTACAATTATTAGTAGCATTATAGTAATAGTAAGTATTCCAAGTCTGCTTTTTCGATTGTTCCAGATACTCTGGACTAGAGTCAAATATATTCTATTTTTTTGTTTGTATTTGTAACTACGTAACTAATGGAAGTGAAGTAGAAGGGCGATCTGATGATACTTGATCAGATGATTGTACATGAAAAAGTGTAAGGTCCGTTATAGAAAAAAGAACGGAACCAAATAAAGATAAATGATAAATAAAGATAAAGGAATTTTGGATTGGATCCCGAATCCAAATTGGGGTTCGGTACGGATAAAAAACCTCCTATGTTATACTATTTCGTTTTTGACGACGAATTTCTTTGGTAATTCAGCTATTGTTATTCATGATATTGATCTGATTTAAAAACATTGAGAGGTAATTGATTCGAAAGGTTTATCATCTCTAGGGGATTAAATCCCGAATTATAATTATATTATTTTATTGTGAAGTAAAAAAAAGATTAGATTATGGAAGTAAATATTCTTGCATTTATTGCTACTGCGCTATTCATTCTAGTTCCTACGGCCTTTCTACTTATAATTTACGTAAAAACAGTCAGTGAAAAAAATTAATTTGAATTAAGCTTGACTTATAAGTTCTTATCAAAAATTAATGACAAAAACGAAAGCGATTCCAATTTTCGCGTCTTAAAAATAAAGGAAATAAGCGAATTATGATCGGGGTAGTATTCTAATAGATAGACCATACGGTCTGTCTATTAGAGTGGATAATGTATAAAGTTATACTTTAGAATATAGAAAGAATATAGAATATACAAAAAAATACGATTTTAAAAATTCTAAAGCAAGCGGTAAGTGTGTAATATCGGACTCACCCGAGAAAAGATTCTCTTATGTATTGTATAATATGTATAATATCTCGTTCGACAACCGCGATGTGTCCGTGTATACTGCTTTTCGTAGTCATAGAAGTCATAGAAAGGGCGTATATACTTAACCAAATGGCTTATTGACTTATTAATTAAAGTTAAAGAGGGAATAATTCCCTCAGTACTCATCTATAACTCTGGTAAGAACCCGTGAATTGAAATAGAAAATTTTGCAAGAATTTTGATTTTAATGAATTTCCTTTACTCAATATTTCTATTTCTTGCGGATGGGAATTGATGAAATATCTGTTTGATTGAAAAAGTGTGATTCATATAATGGATTACTGTATCCAAATCGAATGGAATTCGAAATGAATATTTTTTTTTCGTTTTAAATAGTTCAAAACGTGGTGCAGACTGATCTAGAAAACAATTGATACAGTTTTATTAATTAGTAATATTCCTAGAGTCCACTTCTTCCCCACACTACAAGTGAAAGGGAAAATGTAAAGACTACCATTAAAGCAGCCCAAGCGAGACTTACTATATCCATGTGAATTATGTCCCCTTATCTCTATAAATATGAAGGAATTGAATTGTTCTATTCCTCAATACTAATAGTATAGTGGAATCAATGGTGCAGAGTCAAAAAAAGGATTCGGACCGAACACTGTTGATATCCCAATCGAATAAATCAACTCATTTAATAATTAATAATAATAATAAAAAATTCCTAGATGATTTCAAAACATTAAATAAAAGGAAAGACGAATCTGAACCAAAATACGTAGTAACATCTCTCGGAAATGGTACTAATGGAAAACATGTTAGAAAAAGTCCTTTTGGGTTGATGCTCATAAGTAAAAAGCCTAAAAAGAGAAATCAATAGCTAATTTTCTATTTGATCGAATGCGTAGCCCTTTTCGACTATCTCTGTGAAAAAGTGGAAAGACAGTATATTCTTGATTCGGGGTTGCCAAAAAAAAAATTCTTTCCATTTTACTATTGTAGTCGAAGAGAATCCCGAAGTTTTGCTAATCCCTCTACCCTTAGAATATATCCTTGAATCCTCGATTTACACTCTTTTCGTTTCGAAAACCCCCACTCGGCCGTTTCGAATCAAACAAGTATCAACAGCCCCCTTTCTCTGCTTCTGATGAGAAAAAATTTGGCGAGTTATATCAGCAGAACCGAAGGAGGGTTTCACACCTTTGGTTGATCAGGCGACACCCGGATTTGAACTGGGGAAAAAGGATTTGCAGTCCCCCGCCTTACCACTCGGCCATGCCGCCAAAACGATATAAAATTAGTGAAATATGTCACTGTCTTACTGCACTCACTTTTCTTGTATGTGTACGCGCAGTGCATTGGTAGTTCCGTTTTTTTAATCCCTTTTTTCCTAATTTATTTTCCTAATTTATCCCCCCCTTTTTTTGCCTAAAAGAAACTCCTCGGTTCGGTTCTTTTGATTTCAATTGGATTTGATACGCGCCTCTAGAGTATCTTAAAAGAACCAACCTCTCCCACTTTCTAGTAAAAACCGACTGGCAGTTTTCATTGGCAAAAGCCAAACAAATTGGAATTTGAACCATTAACTATTTTTTATTTTTACTGACTGCGAATGCGGGAACGATTTGAATCTCAAAGTTTGTTTTTTTCTTTTCTTAATGACATAAGAACATATAAATTTAAAATTTAAATTGAGTTAGAAAACCCTTCTCAATTTAAATTATACCAACATATACTGATATATGTAAACCCCAGCCCTAGGACCAAAATGTATATTCTTATTTATTTTTATTTATTTTATATTATATGAATATGATATATTGCCTAGAAAGAATTATCAGAAAATTTTCATAGCTCAGAATGGAATAGAAAATTTCTATTTTCTTTTAATAGAACACAAACCGTGTTGTTAAATCCAAGTAAGAACATCAATACACTACATGAGAACGGGGATATTAATATCTACATGCGTGTTTAATTTTAATATTAATAATAAATAATAAACCGCTCTTCTATTTATTATTTATATTAGAAACTTCACATATTTTATTTTTTATTTAATATCATAATAATGAGAATGATAGAAATTCAATCATTTTTTTGTTTGTTATTCTCTCCAGAATTCTATAACTTAATCTTATTAAGTTATAGAATTTTTTTTTCTAGAATTGTTTTAAAAATTCCTTTCCATTTGTAGCCGTTCAAAATTGGAATTTTTTAATTCCAATTTCAATTATTTAAGTACAAAATTCTTTTTTCTCCATTCATACGTATTTCATACATTCTATTCCAGATATGGAGTTGGGTAAAATTTCATGTGATTCAGTAAACAGAATATAAATTCCATCGTTGCTAGATCATTTATAAAATTTGGTGAAGAATGAACCAATAGTGGGATTTTTTGATAAGTGGGAATTTAAAAATGCTAGCGGATGGAAATGAGAGAATGTCTACAATACCTGGATTGAATCAGATACAATTTGAAGGATTTTGTAGGTTTATTAATCAGGGTTTAACGGAAGAACTTTATAAGTTTCCAAAAATGGAAGATACCGATCAAGAAATTGAATTTCAATTATTTGTGGAGACATACCAATTGGTAGAACCGTTGATAAAGGAAAGGGATGCTGTATATGAATTACTCACGTATTCCTCTCAATTATATGTATCCGCGGGATTAATTTGGAAAACCAGCAGGGATATGCAAGAACAAACAATTTTTATTGGAAACATTCCTCTAATGAATTCCTTAGGAACTTTTATAGTAAATGGAATATATAGAATTTTGATCAATCAAATATTGCAAAGCCCCGGTATTTATTACCGGTCAGAATTGGACCCTAACGGAATTTCGGTGTATACCGGTACTATAATAT